TATAAAGTAAGCTAAATCAAGCTAATAGGTTCATACCCCATCAATGGAAAATTCCCTTTATTAATTAATACCATAAGACTTCTATTCTACTCAATATTAATCTTTTCTACCCTCCTCGCATTTTCAAGTAATAATTGATTTCAACTATGAGCTGCTTTAGAAGTCAACATAATAGTATTCATTCCTATTATGTTTAATAAAAATAACCTATCTATTATAAGAATAATCAAATACTTTATTTTTCAATCTAGAGCAAGAATTATCTTCTTATTAAGAAATTTAAGATCCTTTTCTAACCTAAGAAACGTATGAATCAACCTCTTTATTATAATAAGAATAAGAATTAAATTAGGAATAGCACCAATTTACTTTTGACTTCCTCAAATAATTGAAGGGTTAAACTGACTAAATATAACTATTTTATTAACATGACAAAAATTAATCCCCCTCTTTATTATTTCATGTATAACTTTTAATACTAAATTAAATAGTGTAATTATTATTATTTCTGCAATACTTGGAAGACTAATAATAATTAAACAAACTTCACTACGAAAGTTATTAGCCTATTCCTCTATTACACACATAGCTTGAATCTTATTTTTAATCACTAATCAAAGAATATATTGAACTTTTTACTTTATTTGTTATTCTATTTTGAGAGTTCTAATTTATTTTTTTATAAAAACACACAACCTTTCATCCCTGTTTGAAGGATTGTACACATTAAATTTTAATAATAAAATTTTATTAATAACTATTTTTATATCAATTAGAGGACTCCCCCCCTTTTTAGGATTTTACCCAAAATGAATAGCCTTAAACATAGCTTATAATAGAGCGTTATTTGTTATCGTATTTCTAATTTTATCCTCTTTAATTAATATTTTTATTTATCTCCGTATTAGTTATCCCCTAATTATAAGAAAAACAATAATAAATAAATCAAGAAAAATCAAAAATTATAACCTTTTTATAATAAACTTAATAAGACTTATTATTTTTATTCCACTTATAAAATTATAAGATTTTAAGTTAAAAAAACTATTTACCTTCAAAGTAAAAATTAAAATTTTTAAGTCTTAGGATTTAACCGTCATTAAATTTGCAATTTAATATATTAAAACTTAATAATAGATTTTACTCTTAAGTAAATTTACAATTTACCGCCTAAACTCAGCCATATTATTTATCGCGATGAATATTTTCTACTAATCACAAAGATATTGGAACAATGTATTTAATTTTTGCGGCATGAGCTGGCTTACTCGGAACGTCAATAAGACTTATTATCCGCACAGAACTGGCTCAACCTGGGGCTTTGATCGGTGACGATCAAATCTATAATGTAACTGTAACAGCCCATGCTTTTGTTATAATTTTTTTTATAGTAATACCAGCCATAATTGGGGGATTTGGTAATTGACTTATTCCTATTATAGTAAGAGCCCCTGATATAGCTTTCCCACGAATAAATAACATAAGATTCTGACTTTTACCACCTTCTTTAACCCTTTTATTAGGATCTTCATTAATCGAGTCTGGAGTAGGTACAGGATGAACTGTCTATCCCCCTCTCTCAAGTAATATTTCACATAGAGGAGGAGCAGTAGACCTGGCAATTTTTAGACTTCACTTAGCAGGAATTAGATCTATTTTAGGGTCTATTAATTTCATTACAACTATTATAAACATACGACCTATTAGTATAACCTTAGAACGAATACCCTTATTTGTATGATCCGTCTTAATCACAACAATTCTTTTATTACTATCTTTACCAGTATTAGCTGGAGCAATCACTATACTCCTAACTGACCGTAACTTCAATACCAGCTTCTTCGACCCTAGAGGGGGAGGAGACCCTATCCTCTATCAACACCTTTTTTGATTCTTTGGACATCCAGAAGTTTATATTTTAATTTTACCAGGCTTTGGTATAATTTCACATATTATCTGTCATCAAACAGGTAAAAAAGAACCTTTTGGAACTCTTGGAATAATCTATGCAATATCAGCTATTGGACTATTAGGCTTTATTGTTTGAGCCCACCATATATTCACAATCGGAATAGACGTAGATACACGAGCTTATTTTACTTCAGCAACTATAATTATTGCAATTCCTACCGGAATTAAAATTTTTTCCTGATTAGCTACACTACACGGAACAAATATAAAATTCGACACCCCTATTCTTTGATCTTTAGGTTTTGTATTCCTATTTACAATAGGGGGAATAACTGGAGTTATCCTAGCTAATTCATCACTTGATATCATCTTACATGATACCTACTATGTAGTAGCGCACTTTCATTATGTACTCTCAATAGGGGCAGTTTTTGCAATTCTAGCTGGAATAACCCAATGATTCCCCCTATTTTTAGGTTTAAATATAAATAATACATCTTTAAAAAGCCATTTCATTATCATATTTTTAGGAGTTAACCTAACATTCTTCCCTCAACACTTCTTAGGGTTAAGAGGAATACCTCGGCGATACTCAGATTACCCTGACTTTCTTACTTTATGAAACTTAGTTTCCTCCTTAGGATCCTTATTAACTTTTATTAGAGTATTATTTTTAATTATAATTATTTGAGATAGAATATCAAGACAACGATTAATTATCAATAATCACTACATAAATACAGCTATTGAATGACAATTAAATACTCCTCCTAGAGACCATACCTTTAATCAAAATAATATAATTATTAAATAATGTCAACTTGAACAAATATTAACCTGCCAAATAGTAATTCCCCTATAATAGAACAATTAGAGTTTTTCCATGACCACTCTATAATTTCTCTTACTATTATCACAATTTTAATTACCTATATTATGTATAATATTAGAATTAATAAACTCTCTAATCGATTCTTGTTAGAGGGACAAGATATCGAAATTATTTGAACAATTTTACCTATATTTATCTTATTAATTATTGCCTTACCCTCATTACGACTTTTGTACCTAATAGAAGAGTCTTTTGAACCATCAATAAGAATTAAAATTATTGGGCATCAATGATACTGATCCTACGAATACCCTAATTTTAAAATTGAATTCGACTCATTTATACTACCTATATCAGAAAGCAATTTAAATAACTTCCGACTTCTAGATGTAGATAATCGATTAATTATCCCATTTAATATTAACACACGGTTTTTAGTAACAAGAGCAGATGTTATTCATGCATGATCTCTTCCTAGATTAGGGTTAAAAATTGACGCCGTACCCGGCCGATTAAATCAATTAACCTCCTTTATTAATCGTCCTGGAATTTTTTTCGGACAATGCTCTGAAATTTGCGGCTCAAATCACAGATTTATGCCCATCTCACTAGAAATTACATCCACTATTAACTTTATAAACTGACTAAAAACTATATCATATAGTAGCTCAATATAAAGCAATGGTCTCTTAAACCACAGATAGTAATACTCTTTATGATAAGAATTTAGTTAAACCAATAACGTTAGAATGTCATTCTAAATTTACTTAAGTATTTCTTTATCCCCCAAATAGCCCCAATAAACTGAATAAATATCTCTATAATCTTTATTTTAATTATAATACTTTCTACAATAATTTTCTACTTTTATATTTTTAACAATAATACAATTTCTTCACCTTCCTCATATAAAAAACCTATAAAATTAATAAAATGATAACAAACCTATTCAGAACTTTTGACCCCTCTACATCTTATTATTTTAACTGAAACTGATTAAGAATATCAACTCCTTTTATGCTATTGCCTTTAAATTATTTTTTAATCCCCTCCCGGTACCAAATATCTTTTCACAACATAAAAAATTTTATTATTAAAGAAATAAAAAATAATCTAAACAAAACAAACTTTATATCAACCATCTTCTTTACAATAATTTTTTTCAATTTAATAATTAATAACCTAATTGGATTACACCCTTATATTTTTACTGCTACTAGTCACTTAGTTATTAGATTGTCATTAGCTCTACCCATTTGAATAAGTATTATAATTTATGGGTGAATTAAAACTACTAATCATATATTCACTCATTTAGTTCCTATAGGCTCACCTATAATACTATCAAGATTTATAGTACTAATTGAAACTATTAGTAACTTAATTCGTCCTTTAACCCTTTCTGTTCGACTATCAGCAAATATAATTGCTGGCCACCTATTAATTTCTTTATTAAGAGGAATTAGAGAATCTTTACCTTCTATATATTTCCCCTCTAGATTAATTTTAATAACCTTATTAAGACTTGAATATGCTGTAGCAATAATCCAAAGCTATGTATTTATTACCCTTTTAACCCTATACCTTAATGAAATCAACTAATGAACTGACACTCATTTCACCTAGTAGAACGAAGACCCTGACCCCTTATCAGAAGATTAAATACCCTAAATTTAGTATTTANTTTAATTANTTTTATACACTTTANAAATACCTTATTTCTACTAGTTTCAATTTTAATTATCAGACTAACAAGAATACAATGATGACGAGATATTACCCGTGAAGCAACACTACAAGGATTTCACACTANGATTGTAAAAATTGGACTAAACTGAGGAATAATACTTTTTATTANAAGTGAAATCTTATTTTTTTTTTGCATTTTTTGAAGCTACTTTCATGCCAGATTAGCTCCTGACCTAGAAACAGGAATACACTGACCGCCTACAGGCATTTATATATTCAACCCTTACGATGTCCCACTACTAAACACAACAATCCTACTAGCTTCCGGTATTACTATTACATGGAGTCATCATACACTATTAAACAATATATATAAAGAAACTTTTATTAGTTTAGCGTTAACTATTAGTTTAGGGGTATATTTTTCTATGCTTCAAATAATAGAATACAAGCAAGCTATATTCAATATTTCAGACTCTATCTTTGGAACTACCTTTTTTGTAGCTACTGGATTTCACGGTTTACATGTCTTAATCGGAACAAGCTTCTTATTCATCAACTTTCTTCGATTAATAATAAGACATCTTACAGCCCAACACCATTTTAGCTTTGAAGCAGCAGCTTGATATTGACATTTTGTCGATGTAGTATGACTATTCCTTTTTACCTTTATATACTGATGAGCCTACTAATAATCCTAATAGTATAATTAGTACAATTAATTTCCAATTAAAAAGTTCTAAAAGATTAGAATAATTCAATTATTTTACTCTATTTGGTTTTTAGTTTTGGTTATCCTAATATTAGGTCTATACCTGTCTAAAAAAACTTTTTTAGATAAAGAAAAAACATCCTCATTTGAATGTGGGTTTGATCCTTTTTTTATAACACGGACCCCATTCTCTTTGCGATTTTTTAAAATTAGAATTATTTTTATTATCTTCGACATCGAAATCATTTTAATACTCCCCCTCCCTCTAATACCCCCATTATTAAATACCTCTAATACAATCACCGTTATAGTTCTCCTTTTTATTATTATAATAGGACTCCTTTATGAATGACTCCAAGGAAGACTTGACTGAATTAAATAAGAAAAGTATTTAAATAGATAAAAACTAATTTGCATTTAGAAATTGCTAAAAGCCTTCTCTAACTAAAGAAGTGAAATATCACACCCAATTTCGACTTGGCTCTTGAATACATCCTTTATTTCAAAAGAAGCCAAAAAGAGGCAATCCTCTGTTAAAGGGTTTATTGAAATCTCCTTTTGAAAAACTACTACTTGAAAGCTGCTAACTTTCTTAAAATATTTTATATTTAGTTTTTATTCTTATAGTTTATACCAAAATATAGCTCTGAAAAAGCTAAGAAATAATTATTAAGAATATTTTTAGCTAAGCATTATAACAATGAAAATGTTAAGTAATAAATTATACTATAAAAACAAAACAAACTATAAGCCAATAACAAAAACATGAATGCTAAAACAGCCTTAATAGATCTTAATCCCCGATCATATTCATAGCCTTCTACTAATTTTACAGCTCCCATACCAGATAATGCCTCCATCCAATTCTGATCATATCGATTAAATAAATACCCAAACTTAAAAAATTTCTTAATAAACTCCGTGATTGAATTTACACTCCATATTTTTGAAATAAAATAAATATATCTCACCATCATTATATAATTTCTTTTATATATAAACCATAATAATAAACTAAAAACCCCTAATAAAATTAAAACTAAATTTAATAATTTTACCTCTAAAGAAAAAAACATAAAATAAGGATTAGGAAATAATAACCATATCATCAAACACCCAAATAAAATAACCATAAATCTTATTACATAAATAGGAAATAAATATCATGCTGACTCAGAATAATTTCTATTTACAAAACTTATAATAAACTTAAAAAATCTATAATAAAACAAACGTAATGAATAAGTTACAGTAAATATAGTTGCCATAATTAACAAAATAAAAATATAAATATTCACATTTAATAAATATAATATTTCTAAAATTAAATCCTTTGAATAAAACCCTCTTAAAAATGGAAACCCCGACAGAGCTAATCTAGCTAAAACTATTATAAAACTAATAAAAGGACTCAAATTCCCCATTAAACCTATTAATCGTAAATCTTGAATCCCCATTCTTCTATGAATAATAACTCCAGCTCTCAAAAATAATATTGCCTTAAACAAAGCATGTGTAATTAAATGAAAAAAAGCTAAATCTGAATACCCTACCGATACTGAAACTATTATAACCCCCAATTGACTTAAAGTAGAAAGAGCAATAATCTTCTTCAAATCACTCTCAAAATTTGCAGCTAACCCCGCTATAAACATTGTTACTATCCCTATATATAATAAAACACCTCTAAAAATGCCCCCTTGAAAAAATACTCTTAATCGAATTATTAAATAAACCCCCGCAGTAACTAACGTAGAAGAATGAACTAAAGAAGATACAGGAGTAGGAGCTGCTATAGCTGCTGGGAGTCATGCCGAAAAAGGTATCTGAGCTCTCTTTGTTACCGCCCCTAATATCAAACACAACCCAACTATAAAAACAACTTTTTCATTAAAAGAAAAATCTATAAAGCTTCATGAAGAACACGATCCCATAAATACAACCCCCATCAATATACCAACATCTCCGATACGATTAGTTAATACTGTCAATATCCCCGCTGATGCAGAATTTTCATTCAAATAATGAATAACCAAACAATAAGAAACTAAACCTAAACCATCCCACCCTAATAAAATTAAAATCATGTGAGGAGATATAACCATTAAAACCATTGAAAAAACAAACAAAAGAACCAAATACACAAATCGCTCATAAAAAGGATCATCTCTTATATACTCACATCTATAAAACAAAACTATTCTTGAAATAAATAATACAACCCCAATAAAAAGTAAACTTATTCAATCAAAATAAAAATAAATCCTCAAATCTAAACCTAAAAAAATAAATATACCTTCAACTAAAATCGAAATATTATTAACCATAAACTTAATACCTATAAACTGAAAAACTAAACTCAAACTAAAAATGATTAACCCCCATACCCTATATAAAACCATAATTACTAAAGGTAATAACACCTATAAATCCACAATTTATTATTCTTTAATTTAACTACTTTAGTAATTAAAAAATATAAATATCTCCATTTTAAATAAAAATAAAACTATCGGTACTAAATGAGCATACAATATAATATTTTCACGAATTATAACTATATCTCCTGAATAAAAAAATAAAGATTTTCCATGTTGTGTTTGAGAATATAAAAACAAAGAATAACCAGCACTTAAAAAAGAAATAATAAAAACAATTCCTAAAAGTAACATAGAATACTTATAAATTCCCCCCATTAAAATAACCTCTCTTAAAAAATTTATTGACAAAGGAGCTCCTAAATTAATAGCTAAACTTAAAAACCACCACAAAGTAAAAGAAGTATATAAAACTATAAGACCCTTTAAAAAAAATAAACTTCGTACAAATAATCGTTCATACATACAATTAGAAATACAAAATAAGGCTGAAGAACACAAACCATGTCCTAATATTATTAATAAAGCCCCTATCCAACCCCACATTCTACCCCCCAATAAGCCAGCCAATATTATACCTATATGACATACTGAAGAATAAGCAATTAAAGATTTAATATCTACCTGAATTAAACATAATACCCCCACATATAACGACCCTATCAAAGATACTGGAATTAAAAAATAATTTAAATTTAAAAACGATTTATACATAAATAAACCCCAACAACGAAATAATCCATAACCCCCTAATTTCAATAATACCCCTGCCAAAATTATTGAACCTGATACAGGAGCTTCGACATGAGCCTTTGGTAATCATAAGTGAACCCCAAATATTGGAGTTTTAACTAAAAAGCACAAATTAAAAAAAAAACCTGAAATCTTGTTAACTCTAAACTTAAATATTCATATACAACATTTCTTAATAATATCTTTNTATCTCTCAATAATAAAAGAATTAATAAAGGCAAAGAACCTACCAAAGTATATAACAACATATAAACCCCAGCTTTTAAACGCTCAGGTTGTCCCCCCCATAAAAAAATTATTAATAATATAGGCACTAAAACAGACTCAAAAAATAAATAAAAACATAACAAANTATTTACTAAAAAAGCCATTAATAAAAATAATAATATAAAAAATATTACCNTAATAAAACCACCTATTCTTTCTTCAAAANTAAAATTTATTATAGCAATAGTACTTAATAACAAAACCCATAATCTTAATATAACTAAACAATAAGATAAAATATCAAAATACATTAAGAAANTAACCNTAAAAACGAAATCTGTATCTATAAAAAAAAAAAGAAGAAAAAAAATTGTTGTTAGAAAAACCATAAAATCCCAAATAACAGAATAAAATATAAAATATAAAATACCCGACAATAAAACACAAGTATATATTAACATAAAAAGTTTGATATAATTACCCAATCCTCCCCATAATAACTAACTCTAATAACAAGTAATCTTAAGCCTAAACTAGCTTCACAAACAGCTACAAGTAAGTAAAAAACTACTACCTCCAATCTTGTTAATAAAATACTATTTATTAATTGAAAAAATAGCCCTAATATCACTATCTCAAATCTCAATAGTAATATTAAAAAATAATTACGACTATAAACAAGTGAAAATAAACCAAATAAACTAACTCTAAATCCAATAACTGTCATTAAAATAAAATATCCTGTCTCTATAATTTAAATAAAATAATGGTCTTGTAAACCATAAATGAAATTTCTAAAGACTTCAGAAAAGGCTTTTATACCAACTCAAATCCCCAAAACTTATATATTTTTATACTATTTTCTGATATTAACCTTATTATCCCTATAACAATTATGTTTTGCTCAAGAAAACACCCTATTATAGCTACTATTTTCTTAATATTAATTACACTAAATATAGCAACATATATCTCTCAAGTAACAAAAACCAGCTGAGTAAGAATTATTATTATACTTTTAATATTAGGGGGGATCTTAATCCTATTCATCTATGTCGCAAGACTTAACTCAAATAGCTCTTTTCTTTTTCATAAAATTTTATACTTTATACCTATCGTATTAATTTTCCCTTATTTTAACTTAACTAACACCCCACTAACCCATAATAACCTAAGAAACCTGTTTTCTTTAAGTGAAATTAATAATATCTGCGGTATAATTTATCTCCTTATTACCCTCTTAGTAGTAATAGAAATAATTACCACAATAAAAGCCCCTCTTCGTTCAACAACCTATTAATANTTAATGCTATCCCGAAAAACCCATCCCGTACTTAAAATAATAAACTCCGTATTAATTGACCTCCCAACCCCTTCTAATATTTCATACCTATGAAATTTCGGTTCCTTATTAGGAATAAGTCTTATCCTCCAAATCCTAACTGGTTTATTTTTAGCAATACACTTTACAAGAGATATTACAACAGCATTTACTAGCATCTCTCATATTATGCGTGACGTTAATAACGGTTGAATTATTCGAACCCTTCACATAAACGGAGCCTCTCTATTCTTTATTATTATTTACCTTCATATCGGTCGAGGTTTATACTACTCTTCTTATTTATTTATCTCTCCCTGAATAAGAGGAATCCTCATCTTTTTAACCTTAATAGGTACTGCCTTCTTAGGGTATGTTTTACCCTGAGGACAAATATCCTTTTGAGGAGCAACAGTTATTACTAACCTGCTCTCTGCTATTCCTTACATGGGGAATGAGCTGACTTTATGGATCTGAGGGGGGTACTCAGTGGATAATGCAACCTTAACCCGGTTTTTTAGCCTTCATTTTATCCTTCCTTTTGTACTCGCTGTTATAATTATTCTCCATATTGTCTTCCTTCATGAAACAGGATCAAGAAACCCTATCGGAACTCCTATAAACATAGACAAAATTCCATTTCATCCCTTCTTCAAATGAAAAGATTTAATAGGGCTTTGTTTAACTTTATTTCTATTAATAGAATTGGTTTTTGTTTTACCTTACGGTCTATGTGACCCAGACAACTTCATACCTGCTAACCCTCTAATTACCCCCCCTCACATCCAACCCGAATGGTATTTTTTGTTTGCCTATGCAATCCTCCGATCAATCCCAAATAAATTAGGGGGTGTGATTGGTCTCCTAATATCTATCTTAATTTTACTAATATTACCTTTTTCGATAAAAAATAACTTTAAGCCTATCTCTTACTTACCTTTAAATAAAATATTATACTGACTATTAATTAATAATTTTTTACTGTTAACTTTTATAGGGGCCTGTCCTGTTGAAGCTCCTTATACCCTTATCAGTCAAATTTTAACCTTAACATATTTTTCATATTTTCTCCTAACACCCCTCCTCAAGAACAAATGACTATTTAGCTTATATAAAAGCCTATATTTTGAAAATATAAAAAAGAAAATTCTAATGGTCTTTTTAATATTACAGTCTAAAATTGATACAAAATAATTAACTGTTTTAATTAAATTAAAATAAGGGGTCCTTTCGTACTACCTTATAAAATTCTAATAAGTAGATAGAAACCAACCTGGCTTACGCCGGTCTGAACTCAAATCATGTAATGATTTAATAGATGAGCAATCTACCTTATCTAACTTCTACATTAAATAGGTTCATTAATTCAACATCGAGGTCGCAAACTATTTTATCAATATGAACTATCCAAAATAATAACGCTGTTATCCCTAGAGTATCTTTTCTTTTTCTCCAATATACAGGAACTAAATTAAGATCCATAGTCTTAATTTGTCGCCCCAACCAAATTTAAAAAATAAAAAAAAGAATTTTTATAAATTTATTAATTTAAATAAAGATTCATAGGGTCTTCTTGTCCCACTATTCTATTTAAGCTTTTTCACTTAAAATTTAAATTCTAATATCCCCTTCAAAACAGCTTTTTATCGTTACTCCATTCTCTTAGCACCCAATTAAAGCCTTATTTCAATACCTTCGCATAGTCAAAATACCACGGCAATTTAATATTTTCATTGAGCAGAATATATTTCTAACTAATCCCAGAAAAAATGTTTTTGTTAAACAGTCGAAAAATGTATTTGCCGAATTTTTAAATTAGGAATTCATACTTAAATTTATTACATAATAATAAGCTCCCTTTTCTTTTATACTAATAACCCCATCATATTTTTATAATTAAAACCTTATAAATTTTATAATTAAAGTAATATCTTTAAACTCTACCTAATATCTTTTTTACAAAAAAAGCTAACTTTAAGCCCCTTATTTAAACTAAACTCTTATATACTAGTTTAATAAAGCTTATCCTTTATTAAATTTTTATTAATCAAATTTAGAATTTCTATTATTAACAATTAATATACAATCTTTTTATAATAACTAGATATCTTTTTTTATGAAAAATTTCATTCCTATTTAAAAATTTAAGTAAATTATTTAATATGTACCCCCTTATTTAAATAGATTAAAAAATTTCAAGAAATTTTAATAATAAAATTTTATTGAAGCCCCCTGATACAAAAGGTAAAATTCTTACTATTAATATTTTAACTACTTACCTTTACAGTTTATTTCTTTACTATTCTTACCCCTATTCTAAATTATCTCTTTATTTAAATCTTTCCTATTAAAATAATATTTTAAAAATAAAAATAGTCCTTAGACTAAATTTCTTTGTAATAGAAACTTCAAACTTTGAATTTATTTTTAAAAACACCTTCCGGTATATTTACTTTGTTACGACTTATCTCAATTATTCATGAGAGCGACGGGCGATATGTACATACTTCAGAGCTTATTTCAACTTAAGATTCTCTCATAAATTTACTTTTAAATCTTACTTATTTCTTAAAATTCTTTAAAAAATTAGCTAAATCTAACTAATATAATTCATTTCATCCTTTTTATAAGCTGCACCTAGACCTAAATTTATAAATAATAATTACCTCTATTATTACTATTAAGTATAATATAAATAGCGGTAGACATACTATATTATAAAAAAAGAAAAGATATCGGTGTTATATCCCCTATAGAACAAATTCCTTTAAAAAGATTGAAATACCGCCAAATTTTTTAAGTTTCATGAAAAACATTTACTACTTATATCCTATTAATATAACAGGGTATCTAATCCTGGTTTTATAAAATAATTTTCTAACACATAATTAAAATAACTTTATATTTTAAATTTAACCTAAAAACATAAAAAATTTCTATAAAAATAATTAATTCTAATTATACTATTTTAATTGGCTATCCTGTATAACCGCGACTGCTGGCACAGGATTCGTCTAACCTTAAAAACAAAACTAAAACTGCCCTTCTGAGTTCAAATTTTAACTTTCATCATAAAGATTTTATTTTAACCAAAACTAAAAACCGAAATTAAACTAAATTACATTAAGTGTTATCTTTTTTAAATACTCAAGAGAATACTTAATGTATTTTTATTTTACAAACCCTTTTTTATTTTTATCTATTTAAATTAGATATTATAAATTTAATGCGGTGAGAATAAGCCGCTGATGCAGACTCAATATAGAATCTTTTACCTCTTTCAGGGTACGGTTTTTGTTTTGTGGATTCATTACTGAAAAAGTTATTATGCGGATGGCCTAATACTCCTCGTCTCATATATTTAAATATATACCAAATGTTTATATTTTAAATAAAAGGTCCAAATATTTATATGTAATGTTTTGTTAAAATAAAATTTGTGTTGTTTGTGGCTGGAGGGTTTAATTTGACAGATTTAATGTATCAAATTTAGAATTTGATTATGGTGATACCAATTTTTAAAGTGATAAATTTAAAGTATCAAATTTAGACTTTCTATATTAAAATCATTCTGTACATTAAATATATTAAAGTAAGAAAAAAAATACTATAAGGTAAAATAACCTTTCAAGCCAAATATATTAAGTTATCATACCGATAACGAGGAAAGGTTCCCCGAACCCATAAATAAAAAGAAACTAAAATTATTCTATTAAAAAAAAATAATCCAGTACCACCAAACCATATCAAGGATCTTAAAAACCCTATAAAAATGATATTTCCATATTCAGCTATAAATAATACTGCAAATTGCACAGATCCATACTCTACATTAAATCCTGAAACTAACTCAGATTCCCCCTCAGCAAAGTCAAATGGTGTGCGATTTGTTTCAGCTAAAATTACTACCAACCATAAAATAAATAAAACAGCCATACCCGCTATAAAATTTAATGAAACTTGGGACACCTCTAAAGTCTCTAAGAGATAACCCCCCGATATAATCAATACACTCAAAAAAATAAATGAAAACCCAACTTCATAAGAAATTGTNTAAGCTACCCCACGATAAGCCCTTAATAAAGCATATTTTAAATTAGAAGCCCTCCCNTAAAAAGGATAAACCCCAAATCTAGAAATTAATAATACATAAAAAACAGGATATATAATTCTTCCTCTCTCATCCCAATAAAATAAACCTCAAAACCCTAATATTAAAACCAAAGACACTAAAGGTGCAACTATAAACCCCATAAAATTATATATTATTAATATTGATTCTTCTTTAGTAAATAACTTAACAGCATCTCTGATAGGCTGTAATAACCCTAAAGGACCAACCTTATTTGGGCCTTTTCGAACCTGAATATACCCTAAAATCTTCCGCTCTAATAGAGTAATAAATGCAACACTTAATAAAACACAAACAACCAAAACTAAAAACAAAATTAAATTCAATTTTAAAGGCAATAGCATAAAAGGATCTTAAATCCATCACATAAATCTGTCACTTTAAAAATTGGTATCACCATAATCAAATTCTAAATTTGATACATTAAATCTGTCAAATTAAACCCTCCAGCCACAAACAACACAAATTTTATTTTAACCAAAACTAAAAACCGAAATTAAACTAAATTACATTAAGTGTTATCTTTTTTAAATACTCAAGAGAATACTTAATGTATTTTTATTTTACAAACCCTTTTTTATTTTTATCTATTTAAATTAGATATTATAAATTTAATGCGGTGAGAATAAGCCGCTGATGCAGACTCAATATAGAATCTTTTACCTCTTTCAGGGTACGGTTTTTGTTTTGTGGATTCATTACTGAAAAAGTTATTATGCGGATGGCCTAATACTCCTCGTCTCATATATTTAAATATATACCAAATGTTTATATTTTAAATAAAAGGTCCAAATATTTATATGTAATGTTTTATTTTTGTTGTATTAAATAATTTTTTTTTAATAAAGTGCCTGATAAAAGGGATATCTTGATAGGATATATAATGTTTTAAACCTTTATTAGTTTTGAAATATCTCTTTTAATATCAAAAATTAACGTGCTATAACACTAAAAACTAATAAATT